CTTGGGGTTATCCTGCGCTTGGAAGAAGAAGTAGAAAAAGGAATAAATATAGTGATAGTTTGATTCTTCGTCGCCGTAGTAAATAGGAGAATATTGAAAATAGAATATGTTTCCTCATCTTTACAAAAAAAAAGGAGTAATTAGCTGTGACACGTTCACTAAAAAAAAATCCTTTTGTAGCTAATCATTTATTGATAAAAATTGCGAAGCTCAACACGAGGGCAGAAAAAGATACAATCGTAACTTGGTCCCGGGCATCTACCATTATACCCACAATGATCGGCCATACAATTGCTATTCATAATGGAAAGGAACATTTGCCTATTTATATAACAGATCGTATGGTAGGTCACAAATTGGGAGAATTTGCACCTACTCTGAATTTCCGGGGGCATGCGAGAAACGATAATAAATCTCGTCGTTAATATATTAATTAATAAAGTGGATATGGGTGCTCATCGTTTATTGGTGGGAGGTGAACCTTATGATAAAGAGTGACCCAGATGTAGAAGTATACGCTTTAGGTCAACATATACGTATGTCTGCTCATAAAGCGCGAAGAGTAATTGATCAGATTCGTGGGCGTCCCTACGAGGAAACACTTATGATACTAGAACTCATGCCTTATCGAGCGTGTTATCCCATTTTAAAATTAGTTTATTCTGCAGCAGCAAATGCTAGTCACAATATGGGATTCAACGAAACGGCTTTAATCATTAGTCAAGCCGAAGTTAATGAAGGTACTAGCATGAAAAAGTTAAAACCCCGAGCCCGAGGACGTAGTTATCCGATAAAAAGACCCACCTGTCATATAACTATTGTATTGAAAGATACATCTAAAGAGAAAAACTATTTCATATGGTTAAGAAAATATGGATGGGTATATAAAGATAAGTATAAAGATGTCAGAGAGAGGTATCTATATATGATGGATCATATGCTATATCGTAACAGAATGACGTGGGCTAATAGAGAAATGATATGGCCTTATAGAGATAGCGAGGTGCTATGGGACAAAAAATAAATCCACTCGGTTTCCGACTTGGTACAACCCAAAGTCATCATTCTGTTTGGTTTGCACAACCAAAAAGTTATTCCGAGGGTCTCCAGGAAGATCAAAAAATACAGGATTGTATCAAGAATTATGTACAAAAAAATAGGAAAATATCCTCGGGTGCCGAGGGAATTGCACGCATAAAGATTAAAAAAAGAATCGATCTGATCCAGGTCATAATATATATGGGATTCCCAAAATTGTTCATAGAGGGCAGCCCGCGAGGAATTGAAGAATTACAGAGCAATGCACAAAAAGAATTTAATTCTGTGAACCAAAAACTTAACATTGCTATCACAAGAGTTGAAAAACCGTATGGACAACCTAATATTCTTGCAGAATTTATAGCCGAACAATTAAAGAATAGAGTTTCGTTTCGAAAGGCAATGAAAAAAGCTATTGAATTAACTGAAAAAGCAGATACAAAGGGAATTCAAGTACAAATTGCAGGGCGTATCGACGGAAAGGAAATAGCACGTGTCGAATGGATCAGAGAAGGTAGGGTTCCCCTACAAACCATTCGAGCCAAAATTGATTATTGTTCCTATACAGTTCGAACTATCTATGGGGCATTAGGAATCAAAATTTGGATATTTGCAGACGAGGAATAATGGGCCTTTCGTTGTCTTTCTGTTCCATCCATCCGGCAATTGAATAAAAAATCACAAACTCGTTCATTTTTTTCCGTTCAATCAAAAAAATGAGAATTTTTTCGAATTCTTAATTCTATAGGGTTGAATAACAATTCGATTGACTCCATCTCCATATAATTGCTATGCTTAGTGTGTGACTCGTTGGTTTTTTATTTAGAGTTAGGTTAGGATTAAAAAACAAAGGGCCATCCCCTAGTATGAACTAATAACTATATAACTAATAACCAGCTCATTGCTTCGTATTATCTGGATCCAAGGAACCAGTCGCTATATGATGTATTGATCATATTGTTGTAGCAACTGAAGCATTTTTTTTTACATAAAAGAAAAATCAATCTATAAGGTTGTGAAGCAAAAACAAAGGGATATGGATAAATGGAGGGGTGAGAGAAAGAAAGAAAAAGAATAGCAATGATATATGATTCCAATATGTATGGTCTATGAACTATCTTATAAAAGGCAATGTAATAAAGCATTAATGTATTCGTCCATAATTAATAATTAGATTCGATGAATATGAATACAATTTATACGAAAAATAAAAAAGAATAAAGAGCGCCGAGTCAATAAAGACTGAGAAGATTGATTCAGGAACAAATTTTATTAGGAGCTCCATTGCAGAGTTCGGGCCTAGTCATTAATCGAGAAGCGATGGGAACGACAGAACCTGTGACTGAGGAAGATTCCCTTGAAAACGAATCCTAATGATTCATTGGGTGGGATGGCGGAACGAGCCAAGAACCAATTCATTTATTCTGATAGGTCATGGAACGCCCCTACGAATGAAAGGGATGTTGAAAGAGCAAATATTCGCCCGCGAAAGCCTTACTGGATTGCTAAGTTTTGGGCAATTCAATAAAAATAAATAAAATAAAGGTAAAAATAAATGAAGATTCATTAATTATAAAATGGAATTTATCATTTTATTTTATTCCTACGTGTACGTGACAGATTATATCTCAAAAAATTCCATGATTCATTATTCATTCAATTCAAAATATATACAATATTATTTAATCGTTTCATTCGCGAGGAGCTGGATGAGAAGAAACTCTCATGTCCAGTTCTGCAGTAGAGATGGCATTGAGAAACAACCATCAACTATAACCCCAAAAGAACCAGATTTCGTAAACAACATAGAGGAAGAATGAAGGGAATATCTTATCGAGGCAATCGAATTTGTTTCGGCGGATACGCCCTTCAGGCACTTGAACCCGCTTGGATCACATCTAGACAAATAGAAGCGGGGCGACGAGCCATGGCACGATATGCGCGTCGTGGTGGAAAAATATGGGTACGTATATTTCCAGACAAACCTGTTACAGTAAGGCCTACCGAAACACGTATGGGTTCGGGGAAAGGATCTCCCGAATATTGGGTATCCGTCGTTAAACCGGGTCGAATACTTTATGAAATGGGTGGAGTATCAGAAATTGTAGCCAGAGAAGCTATTTCTATAGCTGCGTCCAAAATGCCTATACGAACTCAATTCGTTATTGCGGGATAGGGATATGGAACGAAAGGAAAGGGGCCTTGTGATGAAAAAACCGCAGTTTTTTTATTTCTGGACAAACAATCTTTCTTCTTTTTTTCTTCGCCCTTTAGTTAGTTAGCATTGAAAGAAAAAAGAGAAAAATAATAAGAATGATATGATTCAACCTCAGACCTATTTAAATGTAGCGGACAACAGCGGGGCTAGAGAATTAATGTGTATTCGAATCATAGGAGCTAGTAATCGCCGATATGCTCATATTGGTGACGTTATTGTTGCTGTAATCAAAGAAGCAGTTCCCAATATGCCTCTACAAAGATCAGAAGTGATCAGAGCTGTAATTGTACGTACATGTAAAGAACTCAAACGTGACAATGGTATGATAATACAATATGATGACAATGCAGCAGTTGTCATTGATCAAGAAGGAAATCCCAAAGGAACTCGAGTTTTTGGTGCGATCGCTCGGGAATTGAGACAGTTGAATTTTACTAAAATAGTCTCATTAGCTCCTGAGGTATTATAAATAGATTCTAAATAAATACTAATAGATGAAAACATAATAAAACATAAAAAAAGGGAGGTTCATAGTAAGATATCTGAACTGAATTAGATTCCATTAATTAGTAGAATGCATTAGTAGATTGTTTCTCACGCATATACCTTTAATAATTCATGAAAAAAAAAGAGTAGAGCATGCTGATTATATAAAAACCCGGAGGCACCAATAATTATAGTTCATCATGGGTAGGGACACTATTGCCGAAATAATAACTTCTATACGAAATGCTGACATGGATAAAAAAGGAACGGTTCGAATAGCATCTACAAATATCACTGAAAACATTGTTAAAATACTTCTACGCGAAGGCTTTATCGAAAATGTGAGAAAACATCGAGTAAGCAAGAAATATTTCTTGGTTTCAACTCTGCGACATAGAAGGAATAGAAAAGGGCCATATAGAACTGTTTTAAAACGTATCAGCCGACCCGGCCTACGAATCTATTCCAACCATCAACGAATTCCTAGGATTTTAGGAGGAATGGGTATTGTAATTCTTTCGACTTCTCGAGGTATAATGACAGACCGAGAGGCTCGACTAGAAGGAATCGGGGGAGAAATTTTGTTATATATATGGTGATCTTTATGATCTACGAATTGCATCCGTAGGAAAACTTCCTATTTTTTTTTTGAAAAAAGAGGAAGGGTTGTCTAATATCACTCCTACTCCATGAGTTGATAATAAAAGGGGTTACCTGGAATGAAAGAACAAAAATGGATTCATGAAGGTTTAATTACTGAATCACTTTCCAATGGTATGTTTCGGGTTCGTAGTGACTTTTCAACATTCCTCTCGTTCGGATACAATCGGAGGTTAAAAATTTCAAGAGACTTATTTTCTTTTCTTCGAAGGAGTAGATTCAAAATTAAAATAAAATTAAGGAGAAACAA